ATGCTATAGTTCTTACATATAATTTATTAATTTATTCAGAAGTAATTCGCGGGATTATGCACCTTTCTTTCTTAGTTCTAACGAACAAAAACGAACAAAGTGCATCTGGTTGGATCCAGCCTATTTTTGAAATAAACAACTCGCACACACTCCCTTTCCAAAAAAGATCAATACACCGAGCACTACACTTAGATTTATTAGATTTGTTGCTAAAATATCGGTATTAAATCTTAAACTCCCGGCGGATGGCCAGTGACCCAAGGAAAGGAAAGAATCAGTTACATTTTTCATATGATCTCCCCTTATAGATAGACTAAAAAAATAGAACAGAGTTCTTTTTGTATCACGTCTCGCCCTCTTTTTTTTTTTTGCAATTGAAATTCCCAATAAGAATGATACTTAATTAGAATTAGGTTATAATTAGGTATCAGGCTATATCTCAAATCTCACATCAGTCCTTCCCAGAGTTATTGTCTCAACGAAGAATTGTAGGAGTGAAATCTTGCTATAATTTTAAAGGGCAAGTGGCAATTAAAAGTTAAAAAATACTTATAGTATTTTTAGGTTAAACTAAACAAAAGGATTCGCAAATAAAAGCGCTAATGCTACAACCAGCCCATAAATTGTTAAAGCTTCCATAAAAGCTAGACTAAGTAATAAAGTACCTCGTATTTTTCCCTCCGCCTCGGGCTGTCTCGCAATACCTTCTACAGCTTGACCCGCAGCAGTACCTTGACCAACTCCAGGTCCAATAGAAGCAAGCCCTACGGCCAATCCAGCAGCAATAACGGAAGCGGCAGAAATCAATGGATTCATGAGAAGTTCCTCGCAAAAAATAAAAAAAATGGTTAATGATACAACCAAGAATTAGGACTTAACTATTCCGAATCATTCTTTGAGTTCGTCGTTATTTGTCTTTATTTCAATTTAATCTCCTTATTCTTTATTCTTATTCATTCAATTCACAGCCATAGACCAGACTAAAGGAAAAGACTTCTATTTGAAAGCCAGGTCCGGAGTAGGGCAAATTATATATATCGCGAGTTCATATATAACTAGTCAATTATCACATATACATGCCTTTGTTACATAATGTAAACCAACGATTCGTATCTTAGATTCAATCGGATTCTATAAATTTGCTTTGAAACATCCACAAAAGTTCGCTTAGAGCCATTAGATTCCATATATCTAATTGAACCCCTCTCCTAACAAAAACTTTTTTAGGACTCTAAGTTTTTGTAAACCTTTTTTTCCCTTTTAGTTCTCAGCACATGGGATACAACATCGAAAATCGAAATCATTAATATTTAGATTTACTATTGAAATTGGGTGAACAATCTAGAATATTAATTGAGGAAGGTAAAGATAAAAGGGCCAAACCAGAAAAATGGGAAAAAGATCTTTTTCCCATTTTTCCAACAATTCGCTCATATCATAATCTTTATTTGCGATTACTCTAGATTCTAGCTCGTAATATACCATACTTTGGATGTTTATTTTTCTTAAGTATAGTATCTTGAGACAGGCATACATTGACTTGGGCTAAGCTAAGCAAAAACATAGTTCAAAACTAGTCAATGATGACCCTCCATAGATTCTCCTATATAAGCCGCAGCTAAAGTTGCAAAAATAAGAGCTTGAATACCACTTGTAAATAATCCAAGAAACATAACCGGTATAGGAACTACTAAAGGTACTAAAGAAACAAGAACAACAACTACTAATTCATCAGCTAATATATTCCCGAAAAGTCTAAAACTAAGTGATAAAGGTTTTGTGAAATCTTCTAAGATGTTAATGGGTAAAAGGATTGGGGTTGGTTGAATGTATTTACCGAAATAACCTAATCCTTTTTTACTAAGACCCGCATAAAAATATGCCAATGACGTGAGTAAAGCTAAAGCAACCGTAGTATTTATATCATTTGTGGGTGCGGCTAACTCCCCATGAGGTAACTCTATGATTTTCCAAGGTAAAAGAGCCCCTGACCAATTAGAAACAAATATAAATAGAAAGAGCGTTCCAATAAAGGGAACCCAAGTAACGTATTCTTCTCCAATCTGGGTTTTGCTCACGTCGCGAATGAATTCAAGAACATATTCGAAGAAATTCTGACCATCAGTCGGAATGGTTTGTGGATTCCGAACAGCTAGAGTGGCAGAACCTAATAAGATAGCAATTACAACCCAAGAAGTAATAAGTACTTGGGCATGGACTTGTAACCCCCCTATTTGCCAATAGAGATGTTGGCCTACTTCCACACCGGATATATCGTATAAGACTTTTAGTGTGGTGATGGAAGATGATAGAACATTCATATTGCCCTCTGACAGAAATAGAACTTTAATAAAATAAATTATTTTGATTCAACCGAATTCTAGATTCTATTTTGTATACCAACTAATCACATAATCGCCCATTTTTTTATCTCTTTTTGAGATTAGGGAATAATAAGCGAATCCAGAAATCTATGGAGTTCTAATTTTCTTATTATTAA